GAGGTTCGAATCCTTCCGTCCCAGAGCATACCCATTATATCAGAATAAAGATTTATTTTTTGAACAACCTTCTGTTTATGTTTACGAGTGTAATATTGGATCGAATGTGATTCTTCTTTCTAATTTTTAATTATTTTTCTCGGAATCATATCTTTTTCACAAACTGAATTGAGTTCAAATGACACGCGGATGTAACTGAATCTATTTGTGATCCAGGTCAGATGTAAACATAGATCACAAGAGTTTGAATTCAAAAAAAAAAGTAGGACGGGCCTTTCGTCGTATGCCCATCCCCTTCATATTCATATTGAAGTTAATTACTTAAAAAAACCTTACGTGCCATATCAATTTGAATTTTCAATGATACATTCTAAATCGAAATACGAAAGAAAAGCCCCTATATTCCCTATCCTAAATGAGGTAGCCCCATTTTTAATTCTCTGTGGATTTCTTGAATTCTAAACAAGAGGAGTTTCTTGGAATTCAATCAACGCGATTTAGTCTCTCAAGCCTGGGTTAGTGTCAAATAAAAAATAGGAACAACGACTTAATCTGTACCTCTTTGTCTTTGTACCTATACTATCTCGTCTAGTATCTCGTAAAATAGGATACTTTTTTTATTTCTAATTCATATTCATCATCCCCATAGAATTGGGGGAGTAAATAGGTCTTAAACAGCAATGGAAGGTATCAATTTTAATATCTATGTCTATCCGAATCTCATTAACAAACGATCAAGTAAATTCCATATGTAACAGATGTATTTTCTTTGAACCGCTCATTTTTAGGCATTTCGTCTTTTCTTTGACTCTAATGAGAATAATTATAAATCCATGTAACAATTGAGGCGGGGGGTGATTCATACATTCTATTCACTTTACTTTATGGAAAGATTGCATTATGGAAAGATTGCAGAAAAATTACTGACCCTCAAGTCAAATACGTAGAAAATGAGGAAATGCTTATATGTATGTATTGTTATCATTCTATTTCAGTGACAACGGTGTTTCGATTTTTGTGAAAAAAAAAAAAAAAGAATTGTGATCGCTTAAATTTAAATATTTAACATAGAATATCCATAATTTAATTACTTCCAGTGACACTTATTCAGTTTATCTGATAGATATGGAAATCTCCTGTTCTTTCGATTCTTATTTTATCAATCAGATGAAAGAATAACGACTTAAATCTTCTCTTACCTATTAGTACTTTTATCCACTCTACAAAAAAAAATGTTGCATTCATACAATAAAATAGGGGATTGAGTTGAATTTTTGCCGAGACTTCTTCAGAAAAATATCTACCCATCCAGCTAGAAGGAAAAAATATAGATTACTATGTACCGACTGAACCAATGACTACTCATGATTCCATAATTGAATCAATTACATACCGGTTACAAACTAGAGGAATGTTATGGTAAAACTTCGTTTGAAACGATGTGGTAGAAAGCAACGTGCGACTTGAAGGACATGATCAGCTGTGGATTCTTACGTCCACCATTTTATATAGGAATGAAGGTGCTCTTGGCTCGACATCTTTTGTTCTGTTCCACTAGAACCCTCGTTTTTGTTGGGTTGTAATGTAAATAGTACATGATGAAGCTCGAGTAGAAAGTATTGATTAATTTCTCAGGGGCAAAGATCTAGGGTTAGTGCCAATCAATAAGTTGGACCAACTTCGTAAGTATATCTTCGATTTATATATCGAAGGGACCCAAGTCGAGCAAGTTTCAAATCCAAAAGGGAAATTTGTTAGAATTGGTAAAACTCTTTCGATCAAAAGTGTAGCACGCGAGAATCAACCGTTCTATGATTCTTTGATAGAAAGAAATCCCCCAAAAGGGTATGTTGCTGCCATTTTGAAACGATTAAGGATCACCGAAGTAATGTCTAAACCCAATGATTCAAAGTAAAGATAAAGGATCCTGGAACAAGGAAATACCGTTTTCTATTGTCTCAACAACTAGATCAGAATGAAGAATCAAAATAGATTCTAAACGAGACAAAAAGGGGTTAGAGACCACTCAATAAATGAAATGCTTAAGGGCTTTCTTTGAGCTATTTGAGAGTTATCCAACTTGAGTTATGAGTACGAATGATTTTTTATTGTTCGGGAAAGAAGAAAAAAAAAGGACTTAAATCATAGTCTAATTGATTTGATAATTTTATGGATCTATTTGCCATTAGAATTCTATACCTAGACATAACTTCGAATCATTTTTTCTCGAGCCGTACGAGGAGAAAACTTCTTATACGTTTCTAGGGGGGGTATTGTTCATCTACATCTATCCCAATGAGCCGTCTATCGAATCGTTGCAATTGATGTTCGATCCCGAAGAGAAGGAAGAGATCTTCAGAAAGTGGGTTTTTATGATCCGATAAAGAATCAAACTTATTCAAATGTTCCTGCTATTCTACATTTCCTTGAAAAGGGCGCTCAACCTACAGGAACTGTTCATGATATTTTAAAGAAGGCGGAGGTTTTTACGGAACTTCGC